CCGCAAAAATCGATCAATAATATCAAAATCGGATGAATCGGCCCAGACCGGCTTACTAATGGGATGCCCTAATACATTACAAAATTTCGCTTTAGCCAATGATCTAATTAGAGGAATAATTGGAACTATTGTATCAAACTTTTTCATAACAATTTCGATTAGAAATGAATTTTGTAGCATTTGACTCCGTACTACTGAAAGATTTAGCCGCACATTTGAAAAATAGCCCAAATAGTGAAATGAATGTTCGGATAATTGGTTTATATGGATCGTTCCTGGTTGAGACCAAACATAAAAATGACATTGCCATAAATGGAAAAAATAGTATTTCCATTTATTCATCAAAAGAGGTGCATTCTTTGAAGCCAGAATAGATTTTCCTTGATATCGAACATAATGAATGAAGGGATCCTTGAACTTGAAGAATGATAAGGTCGACGAAAAATCCTTAGCAAAGACTTCCACAAGATGTTCTATTTTTGCATAGAAAAAGATTCGCTCAAAAAGAACGCTAAAAGATTTGAATCGTAAATTAGAGGATTTGTTATGTAGAAAAAGGAAGATAGATTCGTATTCATATACATAAAAATTATATAGGAACAAGAAAAATCTTGTATTCCTTTTTGAAAAAGTAGAAATCGATTTTTTTGGAGTAATAAGACTATTCCAATTACAATAGTAATAAATAAACAACCTTAATAAATGAAAGAAAGGGGCATCTTTCACCCAGTATCGAAGGGTTTGAACCAAGATTTCCAGATGGATAGGATAGGGTATTCGTATATCTGACACATAATTTAAATATGTAAATTTATCTTCGAAAAAAGGAAAAATTGAATGAATTGATCTCAAATTATTATAAGATTTTACGATTTCTGCCTCCTCTAAGGAAGAGCTTAATTGTAGGGAAAATGGAATTTCCACGACGACGGCAAAACCCTCTGATATTATTTGAGAATAAAAATGATTATTATACCCCAAAAATGGATTTTTGTTAGAATCATTCGTAGAAATAATCAAATGAGTCTGTTGATACATTCGAGTAATTAAACGTTTTACAATTAGTAAACTAGATTTATTGTCATAACCTACATTTTCTACAAAAATAGATCTATTTAAATCATGACTATAAGCGAGTCCATAAATATACTCCCGAAAAATAAGTGGGTATAGGAAGTCCTGTTGACGAGATCTATTTAGTTGTAAATATACTTGATATTCCTCCATTTTAAAAATTCGATTTAATTTAGTCAAAGGATCCGGGATTCATTGGATTATCAAATGATACATAGTGCGATACGGTCAAAACAGGGTATTCTATTATATATTTGAATTATTAGAATAAAAAAAACGAAAATAGATACCTAGAAAACAAGTAAAACCCATCAACGGACTCTCTCTCCTCGCTTTTTCCATCTAATTGTTCTAGGATAAGAAGCTAGTTAGAAATCCTTTATTTTTTTTTTTCTCAGATCAATCGCTCTTTTGATTTTGGAAAAAAAAAAGATCTTTATCAATATACTCTTTCTTCTACACATTTATCGCTACCCCATAACATAATGGAGAATAGCTAATAGTTAGGACTCATAACAAAAATTAATAATCCATTCGTGGGAAAAGCTTTTCCCACATCAAGCACTAATCTCTTTTTAACATACAATTAGATGGGGTAATCATTCAAATTTAAAATGAAAGCTCGTTGCTTTTTGTTTCCCTAAAATTGGAGCCGTCAAGCTCTATCCCTTTATTAATTCAACCAAACTTAATTTTTTTGTTCCAAGCCAAGAATTCAAACAAAAATTTGGGCCGGATTCAAATTCAATAAGAATGGAATATTTTTCGAATTCGCCATTGATACGACATGCTGCTTTTTCCATTCCTTCCTTTCTGGATCAGTCGTGGTCTTACAAACTCTACCGATGGTATGGACGAACCAATTGCTTCATAGAAATGTGTAAAAAACGGAGTCGCGCTTAAAAGCCGAGTACTCTACCATTGAGTTAGCAACCCTAATAAAAAAAAAATAGGATGTGTATATCCAATCGCAATAAAAACAAACAATAAAAATAAAAAGATTGAATTGTCTAATAAAATATTACATTAAAACGGAAAAATAAAAATATTGAATTGATTGAATTGTCTAATAAAATATTACATTAAAACGGAAAAATAAAAAAAAAAATTAAAAATGTCAAAGACGAATCGATTCTGAACATACAAATGAACAGATCAAATGAAAATAGAAAAAATTTTATCAAATAAAAAAGAAAAATGAACAATGATAGACCACCTCTTTGTCTACTATGTTATAGTCTTTGTCTACTATAGTTATACATTATACATACATTAGTTATACATTATACATACATTATTTTTATTATTATTATTATTTCTATTTACTTTTGAATCAAAAAATAACTTATCACAGAAAATTCAACGAACCCGCCATTTGATGAAGTAAAAAAAGCCCATGTAACATGAATAAATGGATCGATTTTTT